AGCAAAGTCGTTTCTTTTTTTTTTTTCGTTTCTTCAAATCCAAAAAATTCTTCTTATTTATACAGAACACATAGGTCGCCGATTCAGCGTTGGATAAAATGGGTAAGTAAAATGGGTAAAATGCCCAATTTTACAATTACAATAAGTGCTCTTCAAATCATTTTATCGCTAGGAGTGTTCTCTAGCGATAAAATGATTCATTTTGAATCATCCCTATATTATCATAGTGGTAGAAAGAGTACCATGCTGTATCGAGACTTCAAACAACTTGCTTTAACCATGTTAATATTCCTACATTATTGGTTGATAGAGAATCAAAGAGTATTTTACCAATAAATCACGAAATGCTATAGTTCTTACGTCGAATTTAAAAATTTCTTTCGAAGTAATTCGCGAGATCATGCACTTTTCTTTGCTAGTTATAACGAAAAAAGGCGCAGCTGGTTGGATCCAGCCTATTCTTGAAATAAACAACCCGCACACACTCCCTTTCCAAAAAAGATCAATACACCAAGCACTACACTTAGATTTATTAGATTTGTTGATAAAATATCGATATTAAACCCGAAACTCTCGGCGGATGGCCAGCGGCTCAAAGAAACGAAAGAGTCGGTTACATTTTTCATAGGATCTCCTTTTATAGATAATAGATAGACTCAAAAATAGAATAGCCTTCTTTTTTATTTATTCCTTTATTTTGTTTTGATTTTGAAAAGTATTGGAGTTATGTAAACTAACCGCATTCTTGCAATACTTAACCTCCCCTGGACTCCAAATGGGAAGGATGAAAGCGAGTCGGGTCGGTATACCAATTCCTCATCCGCAAATCAGCCCTTCCCGTAGGTTATTTTCTCAACGAATAAATAATTAGAGGAGTCAAATCTTGCTATAATTCGAAAAATCAAATGACAATAAGATTAAACAAAGGGATTCGCAAACAAAAGTGCTAATGCTACAACCAGTCCATAAATTGTTAAAGCTTCCATAAAAGCTAGACTAAGCAATAGAGTCCCTCGTATTTTTCCCTCTGCCTCAGGCTGTCTTGCAATACCCTCTACAGCTTGGCCCGCAGCAGTTCCTTGACCAACCCCGGGTCCGATAGAAGCAAGCCCTACGGCCAAACCAGCAGCAATAACGGAAGCGGCAGAAATCAGTGGATTCATGATAAGTCCCCTCGTACCAAAAAAAAATGGTTAATGATACAATCAACCAACGAATTATAACTTTCTTATTCCATTGCTAGGATTCATCCAGTCGAAATAACTAATAACTTCGGATTGAAGTAATAGTATTATTGAATCGTTCGAACCCCTTCAATATCTATTTTTTCGTTTCTATCCACAAACTCATTGAATTGAATGAGTAAACCGATGAAATTAAGAAAAACATATAAACAGTCAAAGTCCCAAAGAGGTGGAGAGGGACGGACTTCCCTTGGAATAACCATCTAAATTCGTAGAATTCGTAGAAGTAGGGCATAAATGAAATATATCTTTAGTTCATATATAATCAGGCAATATCGACTATAACGAAAACTAACCACTCATCTTACAGTCAATAGGATTTGAGAATCAATTACTAAAACATATGTGGGAGTTAACTTAGTTATAGCCATTCAATTGCATATACCTACCCTTTCCTAACCAATCCATTTGTTCTGAATTCCGCTTTTTGTAAATTATTTTCGCCTTCCCCTTTTTATCATTCTTACACTGGATCAAATCTAAATGGCTAAATTGGTTAGTCCAAATCATTGGATAGAAATAACATTATTTGAATTTGATTGATCTAAGTTCATGCAATTTGTTATTTATTATATTACTATTTTCGTTTGGTCAATCATTCACCAAAATCAACCGAAATGGGGAATCGTTTCTTTCCTTTCACCCTTTTTTATTTTTATTCTATTATTTTCATATTGATATATTGAATAATGAGATAGAAATTGAATATTGCTTGTGGGGGTATGGTATTAAATTAAGTGGACGAAGAGGAATTTTAGGAAAAAGATCTTTTTGTTGATCTCTTTCCTTTTTTAGGCAACCCTGTAATAGACTCATTAATATACTCATTTTTCCATTACTATATATCATATATCGTATATGGTGTAGTTATATATTCCTTAAGTAGATTAGCTTGAACCGTACATTAAAATTTGAAAAAAAAAAAAAAAAAGATTATTTCAATGATGGCCCTCCATGGATTCGCCTATATAAGCCGCGGCTAAAGTTGCAAAAATAAGAGCTTGAATCCCACTTGTAAATAATCCAAGGAACATAACAGGTATAGGAATCACTAAAGGTACTAAAGAAACAAGAACAACAACAACTAATTCATCAGCTAAGATATTCCCGAAAAGTCGAAAACTAAGCGATAAGGGTTTTGTGAAATCTTCTAAAATGTTAATGGGTAAAAGGATTGGAGTTGGTTGAATATATTTCCCAAAATAACTTAATCCCTTTTTGGTAAGACCCGCATAGAAATAGGCCGCTGACGTGAG